ATAGAAAAAGGTTTAGATGGGGGAATCAATAAGTAAAATAAGTAAGAAGTAAAAAAAAATTATACAATCCAAAACAAAGTTATATAAGAATCACCCCCCTTTTTTATTTCCTTAATTGCGTTTGATTAGGGCGAAGTTCCTTAAAAACCTCTGCCTTCCTTAAAATATCCTTAACAGTTCCTGTAGGCTGAGCACCTTTTTCAAGGAAATAGAGAATAGCAGGAACGTTTAAATAAGTTTGATTCTTTATCGGATCATAAAACCCCACTTTCCGAAGATCTCTTCCTTCTCTTCGGCCTCGAACATCAATTGCAACGATTCGATAGACGGCTCATTGGGATAGATGTAGATAAACAATACCCCCCCCTAGAAACGTATAGGAAGTTTTCCCCTCGTACGGCTCGAGAAAAAATGATTCACAGTTTTCTCTATATTATATATAGAATATAGAATTCTAATGAATGGCAAAAAGGTCCATAAAATGAATTAGACTACGATTTCACTCATTTTTTTCTTCTTCCCTCCTAAAAAAATCATTTGTACTCATAACTCAAGTTGCATAATTCTCAAAAATAGCTCAAAGGAAAATCTTTAGGCAATTTTATTTATTGAGTAGTCTTTAACCCCCCCTTTTTTTGTCTCATTTAAAATCTATTTGGATTCTTTATTTTGATCCAGTTATTGAGACAATTGAAACGGTGTTTCCTTGTTTTGGGATCCTTTCTCTTTGTTTTAAATCATTGGGTTTAGACATTACTTCGGTGTTTCTTAATCTTTTCAAAATGGTAGCAACATACCCCTTTTGTGATTTCTTTCTACCAAAGAATCATAGGAACAGTTGATTCTCGCGTGATACACTTTGGATCAAAAGAGTTTTCTCAACTCCAACAAATTTGCTTTTTAAATTGAAACTTGCTGAAATCGGATCCTTTCGATTTCTATATCGAAGATCTACTTACGAAGTAGTTTCAATTTATTGATTGGCATTAACCCTAGATCCTTGCCCCCGAGAAATGAATTAATACTTTCTACTCGAGCTCCATCATGTACTATGTTTATTTACAATACAACCCAACAAAAAAGAGGGGTTATAGTGGAACAAATGATGTCGAGCCGAGAGCACCTTCATTCCGATATAAAATGGTGGATGTAAGACTAAGAATCCACATCGGATCGCGTCCTTCAAGTCGCACGTTGCTTTCTACCACATCGTTTCAAACGAAGTTTTACCATAACATTCCTCTAATTTGGAACCCGTATGAAATTGATTCAATTATGAAATCATGAATAGTCATTGGTTCAGTTCAGTCGGTACATAGACATAGTAATCTATCCTTTTTCTTCTATACATAGATGGTAAAGATTGTTCTGAAAAATCTTAGCAAGACCCCTCTTTTATCAATGCAACATTTTTTCTAAAAAAAAAACTAACAGAAATATCTAAGAGAAATATAGAACTAGCATAACTAACTAATATAAATAATACGAATAAATGTAGTCTTTTTGAATCTCCATCCTGAAGTGACTCGATAGGCTAGGGCTAGATTTAGATTGACATTGACCTAACTTAACTCCAACTTCTTCAAATGTCAAAGATGCAACTCTTAAGGAATCATTCAAAATGTTTATAATTGAAAAAGTTTCCTATTTCGACATCATTATTTGAATAAAGTTTGACAGTAAAGACTACGTTTGATCATCAAACAAAGAGAAATCTCTCTTTCTTTTCGAACTGATTCATCAAGAATTTAAAGCAGATAACTAAATCGAACAATAAATCCAATTTTTTTTTGTAAGATGGCTAAAAAAGACTGATGTAAGTGAAGAGTTAGGTCCTTTGGATTCTGATTTTATCAATCAGATGGACGACTAGAGGGTTTTCATATTTATCAGATAGACTGAACAACTGTTATGGATATTCTATGTTAAATATTTCCATTTTCACATTGAAGCAATTCCAATTCTTTTTCACAAAAATCGAAAGACTGCTGTCACTGAAATACAACGAAATCAAACAATACATACATATAAGCTAAGCATTTCCTCATTTCTATGTATTTTCATATTTTGTTTAACCTGAGGTTAAGTAATCTTTCTGCAATTTTGCCATTCAAGTGAATAAAATGTATGAGTCACCCCCCGTCTCAATTGTTAAATTGATTTACAATTATTCATTAAAGCCAAACACCAAATACTTACAAAGTTCAAAGAAAATACATCGGTTACATATGTAACTTGATTCTTTGTTAATGTGATTCGAACAGACACAGAGATTGAAATTCATAAATATCTTCGGTTGCTGATTAACGGCCATCTACTCCCCGAATTCAATGGGAATGATGATTCATCAATCTAAAAAAGATATCTTTTTAACGTTAAGATTACTAATTGGGATACCCCATTTAAGTTTAAGGGACAGGGAAAAAGAGATAGGGAAAATAGGCCCCTTCGCATTTTGATTCATAAATATCTTCGGTTGCTGATTAACGGCCATCTACTCCCCGAATTCAATGGGAATGATGATTCATCAATCTAAAAAAGATATCTTTTTAACGTTAAGATTACTAATTGGGATACCCCATTTAAGTTTAAGGGACAGGGAAAAAGAGATAGGGAAAATAGGCCCCTTCGCATTTTGATTCAAAATAAATCATTGAAAATTCAAATAGAGATGGGACCTAAGGTTTTTCTAAGTAACTAACTTCCTTCAATATGAAGGGAATGGGCATATGATGAAAAGCCCACCCTACCCTTTTTGAATGCAAACTTTTGTGATCTATGTTACCATCTTACCTGGATCACAAATATATTCAGTTCCATCTGCATGTCATTTGCAGCCAATTCCGTTTGTTGTGAAAAAAAAAGATATGATTCTTCTCTGAATCATTCAAAATCAAAAAAGAAAGAAAAATCAAATTCTATGACTAATATTCTACCTTTAAACAGAAGGTTGTTTCAAAAAGGAATCTTTATTCTGAATTCTGATAGAATGGATACACTCTGGGACGAAAGGATTCGAACCTCCGAATAGCGGGACCAAAACCCGTTGCCTTACCACTTGGCGACGCCCCATTTAGATTTCTATTCGACACTAATAAAGACTAATATTGGTGTTGCGTGTTCGTCAATTCCAGTCCAAATATCTATAGAAAATCTTTTTCTAGAATAGATTAGATTCTTGTTAGGATTTTGACACGTGTAGATATAGAATTCTACTGAATTTATTGATCATTACATATAATTCAATTAAGATATTGTATGAAAGTATGATTTCTTCTATTCTCTTTTGAGAATTGGAGGATTTTTGATTGGGTGGGTTCAAAGAAAAAGAAGGGCTTTTTGTCTACCTTACTTCATTTTTCCTTATTTATATCAATAACTCAACCAAAATGCAATTATCTCCAAGAACAAAATGTCTGTTATGCTTAATATCTTTAGTTTGATCTGTATCTGTCTTAATTCTGCCCTTTATTCGACTAGTCTTTTCTTCGCCAAATTGCCTGAGGCCTATGCTTTTTTGAATCCCATCATAGATGTTATGCCAGTCATACCTTTGTTCTTTTTTCTCTTAGCCTTTGTTTGGCAAGCTGCTGTAAGTTTTCGATAAAATCTTTAATACTATCCTAGAAGATTCATGATTTGTTCGAGAAAAAAATTCTAACAATTCAGAAGATCAACTAAGTCTTACAGTATGAACCTTCGATTCAAACATGGAAAGTCGGGGATAACCTCGAGAAATCAAAACTCGGCTCGACCCATTTCGCCATTCTGACCTTTTTTCCAACGAAAGACCCTAAATAGGGTTAGGGTCCCCCACAATATCTAATTGGGGGTATGAAATCCATTTTTGGTAATGAAGGACTCTTATTACAAATGACTTTGAATTTCAGAAAATCCTTTTCTATTTCTAGAAATCACTTCATTTCTTGGTGTCAAAATAGAATAGTTAGAATATTCTAATAGTTAAAAACTGATATTATAGTATAAAAACTGGAGGATCTATTCTCTTTTCTCGTTTTTTTTTCAAAAAAAAATGATCTTGGAGATTGTGTCATGCTTACTCTCAAACTTTTTGTTTACACAGTAGTGATATTCTTTGTTTCTCTGTTCATCTTTGGATTTCTATCTAATGATCCAGGACGTAATCCTGGACGTGAAGAATAAAAAGGGTTTTTCATTTTCCTTGCTTGATTTTATTTCTTAGGATTTTGTTATCTATTCCACACGCTGAACTAGGCAAAAAGGGATTTGCACAATTTGAAAGATAAATCAATCATCCATGGGAAACGGAAAGAGAGGGATTCGAACCCTCGGTACGAATAGCTCGTACAACGGATTAGCAATCCGCCGCTTTAGTCCACTCAGCCATCTCCCCCAATTGAACAAGAGAATAATGACTATGTTACATTACACATGAAGTAAGAAAAAAGTCTTGCTTTCTCTTTCTTTATGATATAGATATGTACAACTTTGACCAGCAATTTCATTTAGATCTAAGTAAGGGCTCGAAAGATCCAATAGACAAATATAAAGAAAAATAAAGAAGACCCCTTTGATTTTGTTCCCTTTATTCCCACGGCCTGGCCTGGTCAATACCTAGCCGGGCCTTTTTTTGTTCCAACAAATCCTAGCTAAAAGAATTTAGCTGCTTTGAACACAAAAATGCTTGCTATTAAAATGCTTGCTATTAAAGCAGCAATAAAAAGATGAGGACTTATTATTCCATTCTTACTTATTATTCCATTCTTACTTAATATATATATAAATTATATAAAATCAAAGTATCCTTTCTTATTATTCCTTCTTCCCTTTTGAGTTACTTGACGACCTTACGGGAATATAAAATGAAACTGTGGGTTCTTAAATAATAATGAATGCATTTTTCTGTTATGATTTCAGTGGTTTTAGTGAGCCATATCTATCAAAATCCCCCCAGCAAAAGAAAAAATAGAACTTGTTATTTCATTTAGTTATTTTAAAGAGCCCTCCTTTCCGGAATC